GATAGATTCGGGTCGTGATTAATCGTTTGATATGTTAGTATGTATACGTATGTATTAGATATATACGGCCGTCCTTTCTGTAATTTCGATAGAGGAATTCCAGCTACCAACACAACGTAGTCAACTCCATTCGTTAGAACAGCTTCCATTGAGTCTCTGCACCTATCCTTTTTTTTTCTAGTTTTATAAACCCTTGTTTTCTCAAAATAAAGATTTGGCTCAGGATTGCCCATTTTTAATTCCAGGGTTTCTCTGAATTTGGAAGTTACCACTTAGTAGGTTTCCATACCAAGGCTCAATCCAATCAAGTCCGTAGCGTCTACCAATTTCGCCATATCCCCTTTTGATTTGAGACCAAGATCCGGTTGGAATTCCACCCATCTCTTTCATTTATTTTGGAACCGTTGAATTCATTATCTAATGAATGATTCCCATATCGAAAAAGTGTATGCTATTTGATTTTTTTGGTGATCCTCTCCTCTATCAGTTTTTTTCTATTGGATAAACCTTGTTTCAATCAGAAATGATTCTATCATTGATGTATCCGCAATTCAATATGGATAGATATATCCCATATATATATGTTTCTCCCTCCCTTTTTTTTACAGTGCGATTTGGAATACTGGAACGGTCGATATTCATTCTTCTTTTTTTTCGTCCTATCTCTTCCTTTTACGAATGAAACCAGAAGAATGTCTCATTCTAATTTGTATTGTATCTTTATCCTTATCTTTTCTTTTCTTAGGACCGATCCGCTCGCTATACGCTATAATTATTGCTATAACTGCTTTACTTTAAGAAATAAATAAATTTTCTATTAAGAAAAAATTAGATTTTTTATAATCATAGTTTATAATTTAAAATTAGAAAAATATCTATTACTATTANNNNTAGAAAAATAGAATTCTATTAATTCTATTTAGTCATATCTAGTTCTATATTATTAGTTATATTAGTTATAACTAATAATATAGATATAATGATATAGATATAACAATAGAACTATGAACTATATAGTTCATATTAAATTAATAGCTAATAACCCTAAGCTAAGATCCAGCAGTTTCCTGAATTCCTATACACTATTTCTATTTGTTATACTATTTAAATTTCTATTATGTGAGCCCGCTTAGCTCAGAGGTTAGAGCATCGCATTTGTAATGCGATGGTCATCGGTTCGATTCCGATAGCCGGCTTTTTTTTTTCTCTATCGATTTTTCCATGATTGATAATCTCCCCTTTTCTCAAAATGTTGGATCACCGATCTATTATGTCGTGGTAACTTGTAACTATGAATAAAAAATGGATTGGAGCAATTAGATCTCTACAGAACAAATCATAAAACGGAGCCTCAACTTCCTATATATACATATACAAAAATCCGGATATTAATAGAATTCATTTCATTCTACTTTGTAATACTTCAGTAAATTTAGCTTTGCTTTGTTTATCCTTTAGTTCAGTCTTAATTTAAGATTTATTCTGTAAAATGAAATTTCAATAAAATAAAAAAAGGAGTCTTTATGTCTCGTTATCGAGGACCTCGTTTCAAAAAAATACGCCGTCTGGGGACTTTACCAGGACTAACTAGTAAAAGACCTAAATCCGGAAGTGATCTTAAAACCCAATTGCGTTCTGGGAAAAGATCGCAATATCGTATTCGTCTAGAAGAAAAACAGAAATTGCGTTTTCATTATGGTCTGACGGAGCGACAATTAGTTAGATATGTACATATCGCTGGAAAAGCCAAAGGGTCAACAGGTCAGGTTTTACTACAACTACTTGAGATGCGTTTGGATAACATCCTTTTTCGATTGGGTATGGCTTCGACCATTCCTGGAGCTAGGCAATTCGTTAACCATAGACATATTTTAGTTAATGGTCGTATAGTGGATATACCAAGTTATCGTTGCAAACCCCGAGATATTATTACTACGAAGGATAAACAAAGATCGAAAGCTCTGATTCAAAATTATATTGCTTCACCCCCCCCCGAGGAATTGCCAAAACATTTGACTATTGACTCATTCCAATATAAAGGATTAGTAAATCAAATAATAGATAGTAAATGGATCGGTTTGAAAATAAATGAGTTGTTAGTCGTAGAATATTATTCCCGCCAGACTTGAACCTAACGAAAATAACAAAGAAAGATTCAGAAAATTTTGCCCTCTTTTCGACGAAGTAAATAGATCTAAGGGCCTTGATCCGCATTTTTCTCATTCACGTATTACAAATAGATCAGCAGTAGGATTTTTTTTCTTTTTTGCTCTTTCCGATATTTGTATTTTACGTACCGCAGTAATGTAATTAGGAATAGAGAATTTATGGGATAGAGAATTTCTATCAAATAAAAGTCTTATTGCTGGAACTGGAATAATGGTATCAGTTGTTATTTGATTTGATACATTGTGGTCGGTCACGTTGGTGAACTAACAGAAACGGAAAGAGAGGGATTCGAACCCTCGGTAAACAAAAGCCTACATAGCAGTTCCAATGC